ATGTGATACAGAGATTCTACTTGTCCCCTTGAACTACCTTCATTTTTTCTTCGAAAAAGGCAGAATTTTTGTTTGATAACTTCTCGATCTCGCTTATGAGAATGGGGATTTTAAGGAACCATTCATGAATAGGAATAACGAATCTGAAAATTCTATACAATTACAATTATGAAAAACGGAAAGATTCCTTAGATCTAAGCATTCCATTATATTGACAATTTTGAAAAATGAGCATACTATGATGCTAGTATGAGGGCGGTTGGGAAAGTGGGCCCCCATCGTCTAGTGGTTTAGGACATCTCTCTTTCAAGGAGGCAGCGGGGATTCGAATTCCCCTGGGGGTAGGGTACTACGAAAGGAAGTTGATCATGGATTACCAATAAGTCGAAATTGGATTCTTCCTGGGTCGATGCCCGAGCGGTTAATGGGGACGGACTGTAAATTCGTTGGCAATATGTCTACGCTGGTTCAAATCCAGCTCGGCCCAAAAATTCGCCAATCTACCAAGCGATGGTATAACCCATTTGATAAAGACCCCATACGAAGATAAAAGAGAATTCCATATTTATGCTAGATCCCTTATTTCGCTGGGATTGTAGTTCAATTGGTTAGAGCACCGCCCTGTCAAGGCGGAAGCTGCGGGTTCGAGCCCCGCCAGTCCCGATGGATCCAATATCAAAAAATGCATCAATTCACTTTTTTCTTTCTATGAACTATGCTTTCTATGAACTATGAAAGGGTGTCGGGGGACCTAATTTCATTCCCAAATAAAAAGGGGAGTTTCGAACTTAAGTCTTTTTTTTCGCTTTTCTTTTTAAGTTTGTAACTAGGTGACTAATCAAAGTGAAACGACAATCTGATAATACTTCATCAGATGATTCATTGTACAAGGAAGGCGTAAGGTAAGTTATAGAAAAAAAACAAACGGATGATAAATAAAGGAATTTTGGAAGGAATTTTGGATGGATTGGGTCAGGAATCCAAATTCCATTTGGATTCGGTATGGAGAAAATAACTTCCTATGTTATAGTATTATACTATTCAAATCTCGACGACAAATTTATTTGGTAGATTAGATATTGTTATTCGTGATATTATTGATCTAATTCAGGACCATTGAGAAGTAATTCACTCATTTAATTTACAGACGAAAGGTTTATCATCTCTAAGGGATTAAATCCCGAGTTATTGTGAAGTAAAAAAAAACCGATGAGATTATGGAAGTAAATATTCTTGCATTTATTGCTACTGCACTATTCATTCTAGTTCCTACCGCCTTTCTACTTATCATTTACGTAAAAACCGTTAGTCAAAATGATTAATGCTATGGAATTTGAATTTGAAAATTCGATTTCGTGTCTTAACTTAAATGAAATGAGCGGACTTTAATCGTCAATATTGTATTTGATAGTATGGTAAAAAAGAAATAGATGAATCTTTCTTTCTACCATACTATCTACCTCTTAGTGTATATCTATTTCTTAGCCTATAAAGTTTTTAATTTAGAATAAATTAAGTTTCTGTAAATCAATCTACAATTGTCTTTATATATGTGTATATATATGAATTCCATATATTTGTTTGAAATTCACAAAAGACCCCGATTTGCTACATCTATTCCTTCCAATCATCCGAATCCCTTTCTTTTCGATAGACAAAGAGGGGAATCGCTGAAATATCTCTTTGATTCAAAGAATATGCTTCATCTCATAGATTCTTCAGTTGGAGTTCAATCGGATAAATTCAGACATTTTTTTATTTTGAATAGTTCAAAACGAGTTTGAGAATGATCTATAAAAAGCTACGCTTTTATTCCTCAACTCAATTAAAAATACTTTTAGAGCCCACTTCTTCCCCACACTACGAGTGAAAGGGAAAATGTAAAGACTACCATTAAAGCAGCCCAAGCGAGACTTACTATATCCATGTGAATTATGTCCCCTATCTCTATAAATACGAAGGAATTTTTCCATTATTTCTCACTAATAATAATGGAATCAACGGTGCAGAGTCAAAACAAAAAGGGATTCCGTTTGAACACTATTGAGAAATCAACCCCCGATGGATTCGGATTTCAGATTAAACACAAGTAAGATATAAGTACATCCCAAGGAAGTGGGAACATGCCGGAATACGAATAAAATAACAAAAAATGCCCTCTTTTCGATAAAAGTCAATTATCGATCCAATATGGACAAGATCGATTCTTTTAGACATTCCCTTAGTGATAGAAGGTAGTCGTGAAGTCTTGATAGCCCCTCTGCCGGTTGATTTGACTATTCGAATCAAACAAAGTATCAACAGTCTGTTTCCTCTTCTTCTCGCGGGTAATCATTCTGCGGGTTATATCAGCAGAACAGAAGAGAAGAAGAAATTTCGAAGTTTTTTGTTTGTTGATCAGGCGACACCCAGATTTGAACTGGGGAAAAAGGATTTGCAGTCCCCCGCCTTACCGCTCGGCCATGTCGCCAAAATGATACAAAATAGATGAGAAAATTTTTCCGGATTACTGCATTTTTTTTGTACTTGTATTTTGACTTCCCTTTTCCTTAATACTTTTCCTAAAGCAAACACCCCTCTTGCACTTTTGTATTTGATCCACGCCCTCAATTGATTATCTCATATCTGAAAATCCACCTTTGATTTTTCAATAGAAAAATGAGACAATTAGCATTGTGAATTTTCAGTCGACAAATTGGAACCATTAACTATTTCCCCTTACTTTGAATTAATGAACAATCCTGGGATTTGAATCGCCAATTTGTGTTTTACTAATGACATAAAAATAAAAAATACAAACTGAGACAGAACTAATTAGTCTTTATTTTTTCCATCAAAAAAACCTTCTCCATTTCCATTATAACAAAATAGATGAGTATATGTAAACCCCAGAACAAAAATTGTTACACAGAGATATAGGATTTAGATATGTTGTCGATAGGGAATTGTCATAAAATTATTCTATTTCACTTGAATTTGGAATTCCCTATTTTTTTTCATAGAAATTATCTTATGAGAAGCATGACCCCAGGTTGTCCCAAAATAAAAGAAAAAATAAAAGAGAAGTTGGGTAGTTGAGCTATCTGTGTGTTTACTAAAAGCAAACCGTCTTCTACTCAAAAAAATCAAAAAAAGTAAAGCTACAAAAATATCTCTTCTCTACGAATCGTTTTTTCCCAATGCAATCCCTAAATAAGCAAACGCTGTGAAGGGCTATATCTATCCAACCCAACTATTTTTCTCAAATTCGAATATGTAATATCCTAATAATGGTAGAATTTGAATAATTTTATTAAGGCTATTCTATCCAAAATCCTACGACTTTCTTACTATTTCTTAATTAATTATCTTAATTAATTAATTAATATCTTAATAAGTCTAAGTAACGAAATTCTATTTCGAGGACTATTTTCTCAATTCCTTTCTGTTTGGATCTCTCAAAACTTTCCATTTAAGTAGAAAATTCTCTTTATTCCTGCGTTCATATGTAGTTGGTACATTTCATGCCAATATAGGCAGTTGGGTAAAATTTCATGTGATTCAGTAAACAGAACCGAATATAAATTCCATCAGTGCTAGATCGTCGATCTAATTCGATGAAGAATGTGCTTACTACTTAATTAATAATAGAATATAATAGAATGGGATTTTTTTAGAAATGGGAAATGCAAAATGCTGGGGGGTGCAAATGAGGGAATGTCTACAATACCTGGATTTAATCAGATCCAATTTGAAGGATTTTGTAGGTTCATTGATCAGGGTTTGACAGAAGAACTTTCTAAGTTTCCAAAAATAGAAGATACAGATCAAGAAATCGAATTTCAATTATTTGTGGAAAGATATCAATTGGTAGAACCATTGATAAAGGAAAGAAATGCTGTGCATGAATCACTCACCTATTCTTCGGAATTATATGTATCCGCAGGATTAATTTGGAAAACCCGTAAGGATATGCAAGAACAAACTATTTTGATTGGAAACATTCCTCTAATGAATTCCCTGGGAACCTTTATAATAAATGGAATATATCGAATTGTAATAAATCAAATACTGCAAAGTCCCGGTATTTATTACCGGTCAGAATTGGACCATCATGGGATTTTGGTCTATACCGGCACCATAATATCAGATTGGGGAGGAAGATCAGAATTAGAGATTGATAGAAAAGCAAGAATATGGGCTCGCGTGAGTAGGAAACAAAAAATATCTATTCTAGTTCTATTATCAGCTATGGGTTCGAATCTAAAAGAAATTCTAGACAATGTTTATTATCCTGAAATTTTTTTGTCTTTTCTGAACGATAAGGAGAGAAAAAAAATGGGATCAAAAGAAAATGCCATTTTGGAGTTTTATCAACAATTTGCTTGTGTCGGCGGGGATCCGGTATTTTCTGAATCCTTATGTAAGGAATTACAAAAGAAGTTCTTTCAACAAAGATGTGAATTAGGAAGGATTGGTCGACGAAATATGAACCGAAGGTTGAACCTTGATATACCCCAGAATAATAGATTTTTGTTACCACGAGACCTATTGGCAGCCGCCGATTATTTGATCGGACTCCAATTTGGAATGGGTACACTTGACGATATGAATCATTTGAAAAATAAGCGCATTCGTTCTGTAGCGGATCTTTTACAAGATCAATTCGGATTATCTCTGGTTCGTTTAGAAAATGTGGTTCGAGCAACTATATGTGGAGCCGTTCGCCATAAATTAATACCAACTCCTCAGAATTTGGTAACCTCAACTGCATTAACAACCACTTATGAATCTTTTTTTGGTTTACACCCCTTATCTCAAGTTTTAGATCGAACAAATCCATTGACACAAATAGTTCATGGACGAAAATTGAGTTATTTAGGTCCCGGAGGACTGACAGGACGAACTGCTAGTTTTCGGATACGAGATATCCATCCTAGTCACTATGGTCGTATTTGCCCAATTGACACATCGGAGGGAATCAATGTTGGACTTATTGGATCCTTAGCAATTCATGTGAG